CGATTATATTTAGATATGGTGTAGACATAAGGCGTTCGTACACAAACAAAACTCTCTCGCTTTGTCTCGCTTTCTCTATTCTCTAGAAAAAAAATAGATATAAGATATAAAAAATATTAAATAATAAAATTCTAAATAATAAAAGAAATTTAATTAAATAGTAAAATATACTAATCTAACCTAATAGAATATTCTATTACTAATGTATTCTAATGAATAGTAATACTATAACTATGTTTCATAATTTGGAAACGTAATACTATGGTTTTTCTTGATATTTCCTTATATTTATTTCTTTGTATTTTCTATTTTAGTGTATTTTCTATATAAGAAATATATATTTCTTATATAGAAAATATGTAATCTTATATATATTATATGTAAATATATAATGTTATTTAATGTATAAATAATAAAATGAAATAAGATATAGTTATTATCAAAACCGAACAAAACCGAAAAAATTTTTGGGGTCAAAAATGTCTAGGGATTCCTAACATATTCGAAGTATTCTTTTCATTAAAATACAGGTAAAGGATCGTCGTTGCTTCTATTGATTTTATACAAATACGAATACGTAAACACAATCTAATGCATCCAACGATTATATTTTCTTTCTTTTTCTTGTCCTAGATTTGACAGATACTGATCTGATTAGATCCATTGGAATGAATTATTGTTTTTATTTTCTGGTCCCTATGTATTTACATAAATATGTGGTAATGCTTTCATTTCATTTCTATGAAACAACCAACGGTCTGGTCTGTTCAGTCTATAAACAAGTACTAATGAGGAAATGAAAACTATACTAAACAAAAATAGAATGTCTATACAAAAATAGACAAATAGAATGTATTAGGGCTATACGGACTCGAACCGTAGACCTTCTCGGTAAAACAGATCAAACTGATTATTATCGAAATGATTCGAACTGTTTCAAAGACCCAACATGCATTTTTTTTGTTGCATTGGGCTCTTTCATCAACTGATGTAAAGATCAGTTAGTCCACCATATCTTTTCTTTACAGGAAGATAATGAGCTGGCTCCATGTGCTCTGATTCATTATTTGTATTCAGATCTAGTAGCAATACCAAAGTGTTTCAAAGAAGGGTTACCTTGACTTAGGTCTGCTTTCGGCTTAGATCAACCTAAGTTAAATGGAGTCTCTATCGTTCCGCTGCAAGAGTCGAATATGAGACTTCATACACCTTAAAGTTCATAGGACGAAAAGAGGTTTTTTTTTTTTGAAGCCCTTATACTCATTATGCCTAGCATTGAATGGGCTGGGTAATTTCCCTTATCAACTATCAAATCAATGACGGGTTCTATTTGATTTGGCACCAAAATTCGCACCAAAATCGGACCGAACCAAATATTTGTCAGGCTATTGTTCTCTCGAATCTATGGAGTAAGACATTGATTTTTCAATAAGATGAATTATGTTCACTGCATAATAAGCTCCCTTGAAAAGCATTGGCGCACGTGTAAACGAGGTGCTCTACCTAACTGAGCTATAGCCCTTGTCATAGACATCTTAACATATAGATAATTTCTTGTCAAGATGGATATTCCCTAATCCCACATGATAACTCTCTGATCCGTTTACTGTTAACAGATTGGTATTGCTTAGAAATTAGATTCTATCTATAATCCCCGGGGTGATGGGTCTTCTTTTGCGGTGATAAATTACCTACTTAACTCAGTGGTTAGAGTATTGCTTTCATACGGCAGGAGTCATTGGTTCAAATCCAATAGTAGGTAGAACTTATTAGATACCGGAGTCAATGCAATGGTATCTAATAAGTTTTTCTACCCATCTTCTTTTTTTCGTTGTATCAGATTAGACTTGATTGTCTTCAATTGGCAGAATCTAAATGTGGTGTATAATAAAGAACTTCTAAAAAACTTCTTTTGATTATTTTGATGTATTGACTAGTAGAAAATAACATTGACAGCCTCTACTCGTGTCCTAGCTCGTCTGAGAGCTAGATTCGCTTCAATCACTTGTCTCTTACCCTCAGCTCTACTCAAGTTAGCTTCAGCTATTTCAAGAGCTTGTTGAGCTTCTTGCGGATCAATGTCAGTACTCATCTCCGCATCATTTCCTAAAATGGTGATCTCATTATTCCCTATTCTAGCAAAACCACCCATCAGAGCCACCGTTAACCATTGGTCGTTGAGGCGTATTCTCAAAAGACCTATATCTACAGCCGTGGCAATAGGGGCGTGGTTTGGTAATACACCAATTTGGCCACTATTTGTAGATAAAATGATTTCTTTCACTTCTGAATCCCAAATAATTCGATTAGGAGTCAGTACACAAAGATTTAATGTCATTTCTTCAAATTGCTCTCCACTTCTAAGTTCATAGCTTTCGCGGTAGCTTCATCGATGTTACCCACCAAATAAAAGGCCTGCTCGGGCAGACCATCTAATTCTCCGGAAAGGATCAGTTGAAACCCCCTAATTGTTTCTGCAAGACCAACATATTTTCCTGGAGAACCAGTAAATACTTCTGCCACGAAGAAGGGTTGTGATAAGAAACGCTCAATTTTTCGTGCTCTTGCTACAGTTAAACGATCCTCCTCGGATAATTCATCCAACCCAAGAATAGCTATAATGTCCTGAAGTTCTTTGTAACGTTGTGAAGTTTGTTTTACTTTTTGCGCAGTTTCATAATGTTCCTCGCCAACGATCCGAGGTTGTAACATAGTTGACGTTGAATCTAAAGGATCTACTGCTGGATAAATACCTTTGGCAGCTAATCCTCTTGATAGTACGGTAGTAGCATCTAAATGTGCAAATGTAGTGGCAGGAGCAGGGTCGGTCAAATCGTCCGCAGGTACATAAACTGCTTGGATCGAAGTTATAGATCCCTCTTTGGTAGAAGTAATTCTTTCTTGCAAAGAACCCATTTCTGTACTAAGGGTAGGTTGATAACCCACTGCAGAAGGCATTCTGCCTAATAATGCGGATACTTCTGATCCTGCTTGGACAAAACGAAAGATATTGTCGATGAATAGAAGCACATCTTGTTCATTAACATCCCGGAAATATTCTGCCATAGTTAGGGCAGTCAAACCAACTCTCATACGAGCTCCCGGCGGTTCATTCATTTGACCATAGACTAAAGCTACTTTTGATTCTGCAAGATTTTTTTCATTAATTACTCCGGATTCTTTCATTTCCATGTAAAGATCATTTCCTTCACGAGTACGTTCTCCTACTCCGCCAAATACGGATACGCCTCCATGAGCTTTGGCAATGTTGTTGATCAATTCCATGATGAGTACTGTTTTACCTACTCCAGCTCCCCCAAATAGTCCGATTTTTCCTCCACGGCGATAAGGAGCTAAAAGATCTACCACTTTAATACCTGTTTCAAAGATTGATAATTTCGTATCTAACTGTATAAAGGCAGGCGCAGATCTATGAATAGGAGATGTTGTGCGAGTATCTACAGGACCTAAATTATCAACAGGCTCCCCAAGAACGTTGAAGATTCGCCCGAGAGTAGCTCCGCCGACTGGAACACTTAGAGGAGCTCCTGCGTCAATCACTTCCATTCCTCTCATCAGCCCATCTGTAGCACTCATAGCTACAGCTCTAACTCGATTATTTCCTAATAATTGTTGTACCTCGCAAGTCACATTAATTTGCTGACCGACAGTATCTCGACCCTTAACTACCAAAGCGTTATAAATATTAGGCATTTTGCCCGGGGGAAAAACGACATCCAGTACTGGGCCAATAATTTGAGCGATACGCCCTAGGTTTTTTTCTTCAAGTGTGGAAACCGCAGGGTTAGAAGTAGTAGGATTGATTCTCATAATTATAATAAAGTGAAATATGTCGAAATCCTTTTTGGAATAATACCAAATCGAATCGAAAATAAATGTCCGATAGCAAGTTGATCAGTTAATTCAATAAGAGATAAATGGGAGATAGCACTCGATTTAGTTGGTACCAACCAACCGAATCCAATTCAATCGTTTACTCATTCAATGAGTAAATTTTCAAGTTCAGCCAATCTTTTTTTTTTTCAAAAAAAAATTGCAAGTAGATGAAATCGTAAATAAATGTGTTTCATTTCTCTATCATTATAGAAAATAAGATCCATATTATATTACTTATGGAATTCGAACCCGAACTCGATTTATGATTCATTATTTCGATCTTATTGGCCTTTGTTCTTTATTTTGGATTTTTCATGTGGATTTCCGTCTTTTCTTTATATTATACCCTTTCGTGGATGAATGATGCCTATTTTCACATCTAGGATTTACATATACAACATATATTACTGTCAAGAGGGAATTTTTCTCAGTATTTAGATATTTAGATTCAAAATAAGAAAGGGATCAATTCAATTATAAACCTGCAAAACAAAGATTAGGATTGGATTGGGTTGCGCTATATATATCAAAGAGTATACAATAATGATGTATTTGGTGAATTAAATACATGGTCTAATAACAAACCATTTTAACATAACATTTTAATGAGTTGATAATATTAATTGAATATTGAATATTTTTTGAAAGATTTTTGTTAAAGGTTTCATTCATGCCTAATTCATATCGAGTAGACCTTGTTGTTGTGAGAATTCTTAATTCATGAGTTGTAGGGAGGGACTTATGTCACCACAAACAGAGACTAAAGCAAGTGCTGGATTTAAAGCTGGTGTTAAAGATTACAAATTGACTTATTATACTCCTGACTACGAAACCAAAGATACTGATATCTTGGCAGCATTCCGAGTAACTCCTCAACCCGGAGTTCCGCCTGAGGAAGCAGGGGCTGCGGTAGCAGCCGAGTCTTCTACTGGTACATGGACAACTGTTTGGACTGATGGACTTACCAGTCTTGATCGTTACAAAGGAAGATGCTACCACATCGAGCCCGTTGTCGGGGAGGAAAATCAATATATTGCTTATGTAGCTTATCCTTTAGACCTTTTTGAAGAAGGTTCTGTTACTAACATGTTTACTTCCATTGT